ATTGGATGCCCTACTGCGTTACAAAATTTCGCTTTAGCCAATGATCCAATCAGAGGAATAATTGGAACTATTGTATCGAGTTTATTGGGAGCATTATTTAGTAGAAATGAATTTTCTAGCATTTGATTCCGCACCACTGCAGGATTTCGTCGAACACTTGAAAAGTAACTCAAAAAATCGAGGGAATGCTTGGATAATTGGTTTATACGGATACTTGCCGCGTGAGACCATACATCAAAATGACATTGCCATAAATTGACAAGGTAAGATTTCCATTTATTCATTAGAAGAGGTGTGTCTTTGGAAGCCAGAATTGATTTTCCTTGATATCTAACATAATGCATGAAAGGATCCTTGAGAAAGCATGGGATGACCGGAAAATCATTAGCAAAGACTTCGGCAAAATGTTCTATTTTTCTATATAAACAGAGTCGTTCAAAAAGGAATCCAGAAGATGTTAATCGTAAATGAGAAGATTGGTTACGGAGAAAAAGGAAGCTGGATTCGTATTCACATATATAAGAATTATATAGGAATAAAAAAAATCTCGGATTACTTTTTGAAAAAATGGAAATAGATTTATTTGTAATAATAAGACTGTTACAATTAGAATACTCATGAAGAAAGAACCGCAATAAATGCAAATAAGAAGCATCTTTCACCCGGTAACGAAGGGTTTGAACCAATATTTCCAGATGGGCAGGGTAGGGTATTAGTATATCCGCCGAATAATTTAAATGTGGGAACTTTTCCTCTAAAAAGGGAAATATTGAATGAATGGATCGTAAATTGTAAAATCTTACGATTTCTGCCCCTTCTAAAGAAGATATTAATCGTAGATAAAATGGAATTTCCACAATGATTGCAAATCCTTCTGATAGAATTTTAGAATGCAAATTCTTGTTGTACCCAAAAAATGGATTTTGTTTAGAATCATTAGCAGAAATTATCAAATAATTCAGTTGATACATTGTAGTAATTAAGCGTTTTACAATCAGTAAACTAGATTTATTATCATAACCTATATTTTCCAACAACATGTATCTATTTAAACCATGACCATGAGCAAGTGCATAACTATATTCCCGAAAGATAAGTGGGTATAGGAAGTCATGTTGCCGAAATCTATCGAGTTCTAAATATCCTTGAAATTCCTCCATTTAAAATTAGATGGGGATAAGGGATTTCTTTTGGGTTATTAAATGACACATAGTACGATACAGTCAAAACAGGATATTATAGTAAGAAATAAATAGATATATACCCCGGAACCAGATAAGACTGATCGACGGACTCTTTAGCCTCTCCTTTTCCATCTAATTTAATTGGTTTATGTTCATTCGAGGATAACAAGATGGTTAGAAATCCTTTATTTGTTCAACCCAATCGCTCTTTTGATTTTGGAAAAAAAGGATTTTTATCTTTATCAATAGACTGCTTTTTCTACACATTTACCCCCACACTCTAATGGAGAATAGCTACTAATAATTAGGATTTAAAAAAAAAATCGATGATCCACTTATGGGAAAAGCATTTCCCGCATCAAGGACTAATCTATTTTTAACGTTTAATTAGATCGGGTAATCGTTCAAATTAAGAACAGAAGCTCGTTTCTTTTTTTTTTGTTTACCTATAATTGGAGCCATAGGGCTCTATCCATTTATTCACTTAACCCAAAATTTAATTTTATTTTTTTTCGTCAAGAATTTAAACAAAGTTTTGAACCGATCCGCTAAGAATAAAATATTCTCGGAATTCCACATTGATACGACATGCTGCTTTTTCCATTCATTCCTTTGAGGATCAGTCGCGGTTTTACAAGCTCTAGAGATAGTATCGACGAAGACGTTGCTTCATACAAATGTGTAAAAATTGCCAGTCGCACTTAAAAGCCGAGTACTCTACCGTTGAGTTAGCAACCCCCCCCCCCCAAAAAAAAAAAAATGTGTAGATCCAATCGGAATAAAAAATTAGATTTAATTGCACACCGAAATCCAAATAGTAAAATAGCAAAAACATTGCTAATCGATTCTGAACATAAAAAAAATAATGAACATATTAGATGCAAATACACTGACTTCTAAAATAAGAATCTAGATTAAGATAAGGATACGGATTAAGTCAAAATTGATGTACTACCACGGATTTAGTTCGTATCTTATCCATTATTATCTTATCCGTTTTTTTTTTCAATAAAATAAATAAATAATAAATAAATAAAGGCTTCTCGTATCCCAGCAAATCCGACGAATCCGTCGTTTAAATAAAGTAAAATAAAAAAACCAAGTCCATAGATGGAACAGAGGGAAATAGATACATTTATTCATGATCGGATTATATTTGTTTGATACACTGTTGTCAATATGAATGTAAATCTTAAGAAAAGAACACAATGTGGAGAACCATAAATTAAAATTAAAAAAAAATTAAATATTGAATTAATATAATAAAATATAAATTATACAAATAAAGAAAAACTAATGACTTGTATTGAATTGGCACTAACTATATATGGATAATAAACATGGATACAAAAGGATGTAAGCGTAAGAATCAATATTCGTAGCAAAGTATCGCAATGCTTGGGTTTACTTAATCCATATAAGTAAAAAAAAAAAATAAATCTTAAATCCCATTTGTTTTTTTTTTATTTATTTGTTCATAACATAAAAAAAGTGAAAGTTTCAACTAAAAAACAACTAGTATTGAATTAGCAATAATGTAAATATTTTGGATTTCTAAATCCAACTACTTCGGTTATTCATTTGATCTTTTTTCATCTGTCTTAAATTAAATGAATTTCTATCACTAAAATAAAAATAAATTTTTGTCGTTATAGAAGACGACATTTTTTAGTAGTAGACATTTTTTGGTAGTAATAATAAATAGGTATGAATAGAACAAAAGAGGGGGGGCGGTAGTATATAAAAGGTTATACAAAGTTATATAAGCCCCCTCTTTTGTTCTATTCATTAATTGAATTTAATTTAATCTGTTGATTAAGGCAAAGTTACATAAAAACTCCCGCCTTCTTCGAAATATCATGAACAGTTCCCGTAGGTTGAGCGCCCCTTTCAAGTAAATATAGAATAGCAGGAACATTTAAATAGGTTTGATTCTTTAGCGGATCATAAAAGCCCACTTTCCGAAGAGCTCTTCCTTCTCTTCGGCATCGAGCATCAATTGCAACGATTCGATAAACCACCCATTGGGATAGATGTAGATGAATAATACCCCCCCTAGAAACGTATAAGAGGTTTTCTCCTCATACGGCTCAAGAAAATTCGAAATTATGTCTATGGATCGAATTTTAAATTTTTAATTAGTAATGTCAAATGGATCCATAAAATAATCAAATCAATTAAATATGAGTTAAGTACTTTTTAGTATTCCTTATTATTATCCGAAAAAGAAAATAAAATCATTTGTATTCGCATCCTCATAACTCAAGTTGGATAACTCGCTAATAACCCAAGGAAACCCTTTACTTTAGGTATTTCGTTTATTGAGCGATCTCTAACCACGCACCTTTTTTGTCTTTAGAATCTATTTTGATTCTTAATTAGAATCTATTTATTGAGACAACTGAAAGTGGTATTTCCTTGTTCCAGGATTCTTTATCGTTTCTTTGAATCATTGGGTTTAGACATTACTTCGGTGATTTTTAATCGTTTCAAAAAACGTCAGCAACATACCCTTTTTGTGATTTCTTTTTATCAAAAAATCATACAAATGGTCGATTTGATTCCTGCGCGATACACTTTTAATCGAAAGAGTTTTACCAATTCCAAGAGGTTTTACTTATAAATTTGAAAATTGGATCCTTTCGATTTTTATATGGAAAATATACTTACGAAGCTGTTTCAACTTATTAATTAACACTAACCCTAGACCCGTTCCCTTAAAAAATGAATCAATACTTTTTTTTACTCGAGCTCCATTAAGATCATGTACTATTTGCATCCCAACCCCCGACCTCAAAAAGGAGGGTTCTAGTGAAACAGAACAAACGATGTCGAGCCAAGAGCACCCTCATTCCTATCTAATTAATATAAAAAGAAAATGATGGATGTAAGAATCCACAGACGACCATATCCCTCAAGTCGCACGTTGCTTTTTACCACATCGTTTTAAACGAAGTTTTACCATAACATTTCCTAGTAGGTTGCTGTAAACAGTATGTAATTGATTCCATTATGGACTCATGAATAATCATTGGTTCGTTCGGTACATAGTAATCCATACTTTTATGAATGGGTAATTTCTCAAGAAGTATCAGCACGAATTAAATTTAACCCCATATAATATATAGAAATATAATAAATATTTTTTTAATATATTATTTTATTTTTTCTTTAGAAAATATAAATATTAGAATATAAAAAAATTGAACTAATAAATAAGACAAATAAGTTTTTTTTTAATCTGCATCTTGAGGTGACTTGCTAAAATAGATTCACCAATTTCACACTTCTTCGAGTACCAAGGACTCATAAGACATTATTAAAAATATTTAATTGATTGAAAAATTTCCTATTTCACTATCATTACATTATTTGAATAAGGCTTTACAGTAAAAATCGCATTTTGATAATAATAGAGAAAAATTCATATTCGGATTAAACCATAAAAAAAATGTAAATTCTTTTTGTTTTTCACGAGGTGGTGGATAAAGACTGATAGAATAGAGGCTTGGGGTTGTTATTCTTTTTGATAAATCATAATTAAAAGAAGATCCCCATACCTATCAGGTAGACTAAACAAATATCTTTGAAAGTAATTAGAAACATTCTATGTTAAAGGGTAAAGTTAAATATTTAAAATTTAGGGATAACAAATCTATTGTCACAAAACTCAATTGAAATAAAATAAAGTTTTCAATGAATCAATGAAATAGAAGAAATAGAACGATAACAATACATATATATAAGTCTTCGCTCCCTTTCTGCGTAGTTTATTTGACTTGGAGTCAATAATCCGGCTGCAATTATTTCCTAAGGAAAAGCGACTAAGATGTATGAATACACTTTGTCTCAATTGGTACATATCATATATTTACAATTTTTCATAAAAGAAAACACAAAATACTTAAAAACGGGGTTCAAAGAAAAGACATATGTTACGTATGTAACTTGATTTTTTTTTAATGAAATTCAGACAGCCGCATATATTGAAATTGGTATTTTACATTGACGTTTAACTCCTATCTACTGCGTCAATTCTATGAATATGATGAATCCTAAATAAAAAAAGAATCCTATTAGAGTGTTCCAGACTATTACTATTTTGTATAAATGTAAATTAAAACAAGTACAGATTAAATCATGGCTCGTATTTTTATTTTATGAAGAACTAACTTATTAAATAGAAATATGATTTAATCTATGCTCCCCTCTTACCTGTATACAAATAGATTCAATTACATCTGTGTGTTATTTGAACACGATTCGATTTTTTATTTTTGAAAAAGATATAATTCATATAAGAATCAATCATTATAGGAAAGCAAAATCAGATTATAACCAATCTTATTCTACTCTTAAAAAAAAAAAAAAAATAAGGTTGTTTAAAAAAGGGCAATCTTTCTTTTATTCTGATATGATATATATAATATAATAGGTATGCTCTGGGACGGAAGGATTCGAACCTCCGAATACCGGGACCAAAACCCGTTGCCTTACCACTTGGCCACGCCCCATTTTTGATTTCTATTCGACATTAATAAAGACTAATATTGATAGTAGTTCTTCGTCAATTCTAGTCCAAATCTATATAGAATAGATTAGAGTGTTGCTAGGATTTTGAGACATTTAGATAGAGAATTAAACGACATTTATTGATCATTACATACAATTCAATTAAGATATTGTATGAAAGTATGGTTTTGTCTATTCTCTTTTGATTTGAGAATTGAAGGATTTTTGATTGGGTTAATTAAAAAAAAAAATAAGATTATAATAACTCATATTAAGAACTCATCATATTAATAACTCAATCAAAATAAATACAATTATCTTCAAGAACAAAGAAAAAAATGTTTGTTATGCTTAATATCTTTAGTTTGATCTGTATTTGTCTTAATTCTGCTCTTTCTTCAAGTAGTTTTTTCTTCTCAAAATTGCCCGAGGCTTATGCTTTTTTGAATCCAATCGTAGATTTTATGCCAGTAATACCTTTGCTCTTTTTTCTCTTAGCTTTTGTTTGGCAAGCTGCTGTAAGTTTTCGATGAGATCTTTAATACGGTCCTAGAAAAATTCATGATTTATTCTTAAAAAAAAATTCTAACAATTCATAAGATCAGATAAGTCTTATAGTATAACCCTTCGATTCAAATAATTAAATTCTTGGATCGCCACAATAAGTCTGGGCTCCCCCCAGTTCCTCATTCGGACCCTTTTTTACAGTGAAAGAACCTAGTAGATTCCTCCGCAATATCTAATTGCGGGTATGAAAAAGCTTTTGGTAATGAAAGACTTGACTCTTATTACATATTACAAATGAATTTCTGAAAATTCTTTTTTATTTCTATAGATTTAGAAAAATAATTTCGTGGTGTCAAAATAAGGTATGTGGTATAAAAATGGAGAATCTATTATCTTTTTTTCCAAAAAAAATGATCTTGGAGATTGTGTAATGCTTACTCTTAAACTATTTGTTTACACAGTAGTGGTATTCTTTGTTTCTCTCTTTATCTTCGGATTCCTATCTAATGATCCAGGACGGAATCCTGGACGTGAAGAGTGAAGAATAAAAAATAACAATAAAGTTTCTGTTTTCCTTGCTTGATTTTAAAATGTTCTTAGGATTTTATTTATTCCACATTTTTAACTATTAATTAAAATGAAATAAAAAAAAAGACTCGTTGAAAGAGAAATTGAAAGATAAAGAAAAAATACCAAGTCATCCACTAAAGCGGAAAGAGAGGGATTCGAACCCTCGGTACGAAAAACCCGTACAACGGATTAGCAATCCGACGCTTTAGTCCACTCAGCCATCTCCCCAAATTGAAATAAAAAGGATAATTACTAGATTATATTACACAAAAACAGTAAGACTTGAAAAAGGGCCCTCTCTTTATACCTCTTTATTATTCAGTATATAATTATTATATAGATATCTAATTATAGAGACATAGAAAAATAGAAAAAACAATATAGAAAATAAAAATCAGTGATTTCATTTAGGTAAAGTAAGGGCTCGAAAGCGATATCTCAACTCCACTATTCCAATGAATATAAATTTAGATATATAACCACCTAATGCCCCAAGAATATTATATATTATATAAACTATAAATTATATAGCAATGAATTTCTTATATAAAAAAATTATAGAATTAATAAATAGTAAATAGAAAGTAATAATAAATATATAAATTAAAATTAAATAAATAATAAAAAAAGAGTACCTCTTTGCTTTCGTCTGCAAGATCCTTTTTTACTTTTACTTCCACAGCCCGGCCCCCGGTCCTGACCGGGCCGGGTCTTTCGTTTTTGTTCCAATGAATCATAGAAAAAAATGATTTATTTGATTTGAAAAAAAAAAAAAATGATTAATGATTGTTGTTGTTTCAAGAACAATCATAATAAAGGCAATTTCTATTCCTATCATACAGAATAGAATCCGAGTGTCATTTCTTAATTATTTTATTCTTGCACAATTTATGTTATGGCATACGCCTTTTTTTTATCGAGACGTATCCATCTCATTTAAATAACTAAAAAAGCGTGTTTTTTTAGTTATTTAAATAAATCCTCTTTCCCCAATCCCATTAGTCTCCTTGGCCAAAGCATATCAACGCTCTAATTTTCATGATTCTTTTCTGATCCTATCGTCTTAATTATGACCCATTTTTTTGTTCGACAAAAGATCCATTTATATACAATAATCACATTGTAGCGGGTATAGTTTAGTGGTAAAAGTGCGATTCGTTCTATTAATCCCTTAAATGGTTAAGGGGTCCTTCGGTTTAATTAATATTCCGATCAAAAACTTTATTTCTTAAAAGGATTTAATCTTTTACCTCTCAATGAAAGATTCGAGGAAGAATAGACATTCTCGTGATTTGTATCCAAAAGAGTCAATTAGAAATTGGAAAAAACAAAATTGGATTATGAAATTACGAAACATAATTGGTTTTTGAATTGGATCAATATTTCCAATTGAATAAGTATGAGTAAGGGGTCCATGGATAAATAGAGAAGGGAGTATTTCTAATCGTAACTAAATCTTCAATTTATGATTTGTATAAAAGAGATTGAAGCAAAACAGCTATTAACTAATGGCTTTGGTTTACTAGAGACATCGACATATTATATTGTTTTAGCTCGGTGGAAACAAAATCCTTTTCCTAAGGATTCTTTCAAATAGAAATAGAGAACGAAGTAACTAGAAGGGTGGTTCTAACCCCCCCTGTTCTATAGGGATCATCTATAAAGCGGGTTTTGTTTTGAATGCATTCAAACAGAAAAGCTGACATAGATGTTATGGGCCGAAATTTCTTTTCTTTTTTTTTGTAATTTAGTTCACATCTGACATATGTGAAATTTGTCCATCTTTCATAAAGGAGCCGAATGAAACCAAAGTTTCACGTTCGGTTTTGAATTAGAGACGTTAAAAACGATGACTCAACGTCGACTATAACCCCTAGCCTTCCAAGCTAACGATGCGGGTTCGATTCCCGCTACCCGCTTATATCTCTATATTATATATATTAATTTATTCTCTATATTTCTAAAATTCTATATTCTATTTAGAATATGTTTAATAGTAAAAGTTATAGTTTTTATCTATTATAAAATATTATATTATTTAAATTCTATATTAAATAATCTATAATATAGAGGATCTAATTATAATTATTCATGTAATGAATCTAATTTAATGTAATTATTAATATAATGATAATGAATGTATCATTGAATTGAATGCGCAATTCCTGGAATTCTCTCAATGGTCTTTTTTCTGACCAAGAGATGTGAAAACAAAACTAAGAAAAAAGCGTCCATTGTCTAATGGATAGGACAGAGGTCTTCTAAACCTTTAGTATAGGTTCAAATCCTATTGGACGCGACGGATTTCCATATATTTCTTTTCTACTAACTAGGTATTTTGAATGATTTGAACAAGAGACCCTTATACTTATTTATATATTTATTTATATATTTATTCTTAATAATAATTTTTTATTACTATAAAATTATTAATATAAAAAATATATAATAAAATAAAAGATTAGATTATAGAAATAATTATTTCTATAAAATTAGAAAGTTATTTAAAGGAATTTCTTTATACCTGTTCCTGAAGTAGAAAGCGTTCCATTTGTTCTTGAATAGCGTCTTTCAAAAGGGCTTCCGCTTCCTCATTGAATATCTTGGTAGAAGATATGATTTCTTGGAACTGCGGTTTATTCGTTTTTAAATAAGTACGTAACTCAACGAGAAATTTCTTTACCTGTCCAATTTCTAATGAATCAAGATAACCATTCGTTCCAGTATAAATAGTCATTACCTGTTCTTCCACCGTGAGAGGGGATGATTGAGATTGTTTGAGCAACTCGCGTAATCGTTGACCTCTTGCCAATTGATTCTGAGTAGCTTTATCGAGATCAGACGCGAATTGTGCAAAGGCTTCTAATTCTGCGAATTGTGCCAATTCTAATTTTAGTTTGCCGGCTACTTGTTTCATGGCTTTAATTTGAGCGGCAGATCCTACTCTGGAGACGGAAATCCCCACGTTAATGGCAGGTCTGATTCCAGCATTGAATAAATCGGCGGATAAGAAAATTTGGCCATCTGTAATTGAGATTACATTAGTAGGAATATAAGCTGAAACATCTCCCGATTGGGTCTCAACTATTGGTAAAGCAGTCATACTTCCTTCACCTAAACGCGAACCTGATTTAGCGGCTCTTTCCAAAAGTCGTGAATGCAAATAAAAAACATCTCCTGGATAAGCTTCGCGACCCGGCGGTCTTCGTAATAGAAGAGACATTTGG